ATGCCGTCGCCTACTTGAAGTACTGTCCCGGTATTCACAATCTTGACTTCTCTATTATATTGTTCAATACGTTCACGGATAATATTACTAATTTCGTCGGCTCGAATGGTTACCATTAGCGTCTCTTAATTCTTTTTCGGAAACAAAGGGAGAAAAAAAAATAATAATAATGCCTACAGTAGAAGGGCTAATCAGTTACTCCTTTCATGGCCCCGAGCATGTCAATATTAGCACCGATGGTGCGTAAATGTAACTCGCTGTTCGAACAACTATTCAGAGTTCCTAGAGCTCCTTGTAAGGCTTGTTGGAAAACTCGTTGTCGCACCTGATTAATTGCTCTTTGTTGTTCAAAATGAATGGTTTCATTTTTGTAATTTTCTAATCGTTCCAAATTCTCATAAGTGGCATTAATCAAATTCCACTTTTCTCGTTCTATCTCAGAGTATCCATTCACTCGAAACTCATCTCCTTCTATTTCCACTTTCCGTAAGCGAGCCCGGGCTTTTTCGAGCTGCTCAATGGCTCCTTCGCGTAGTTCTTCTGAATTTCGAATAGTACTCAAGATCCTCTGTTTTCGATTATCTAATAAATCACTTAATGAAAGTAGATTATCTTCCCATTCATTTCACAACTTCACTTCTATAATCTCTTCCCGAACCAAACATGAATCTTTCGATTCATTTGGCTCTCACACTCAGTTACTTAATGGATCATTCCCTATATTTTAATGTAACGAGCCTACCCTCTCTTCTCTGTTCGTATTCCAAGATATCGAAACGGATACAAGACCAGAATATTCGGAGGACTCTTCCGACCCGACAAAAATCTGTCATTGTCAGCAAAGTTGTTTCTTTTTTTTTTTTCTTTAAATCCAAAAAATGCTTCTTATTTTATACATAGGTCATCGATTCAACATTGGATAAAAAAGGGCGAAACACCCATTTTTCCAGTAAATGGTTCAAATCATTTTATCGATATGAGTGTTCTATATCGGATAAATTGCCAACTATTCTTTTTTTGAAACCATCTTCGTACTAACGTAGTGGTAGAAAGAGTACCATGTTGTGCCTGGACTTCAAACGGTTTCGCTTTAACCATGTTAATGGTCCCACATTATTGGCTGATAGAGAATCAAAGTTGATTTACCAATAAGTCACGAAATGCTATGGTTCTTACATATGATTTCTGAATTTATTCAGAAGTAGTTCGTCGAGATTATGCACCTTTCTTTCCTATTTATAACTTTCCTATTCAAAAAAAAAAAAGAAAGTGCAGCCGGTTGGATCCAGCCTATTCTTGAAATACACAACTCGCACACACTCCCTTTCCAAAAAAGATCAATACACCAAGCACTACACTTAGATTTATTAGATTTGTTGCTAAAATATCGGTATTAAACCCGAAACTCCCAGCAGATGGCCAATGACCAAAGGAAACGAAAGAATCTATTACATCTTTGATATGCTTTCCTATTATAGATAGGACCAACAAAATTGAACAGAGTTCCTTTTGTATCACTTCGCCCCCTTTGTTTTTGATTGATTTATTTTTATTAATTTCCTTATTATAAATATGAACAGATTCATTTCATTTTAATAAATATTTTTTCTTTATTATTATTATTTCAATGGAAATTCCCAATAATCTATTTATTAGTCCCAGGTCTCATGTCAATTACGAAATAACTCGTTTGTTGCAACACTTCCTAAAAGTAAAAAAGGGTTTCCATTAAGAACGGGAGGGAAGAAAGCGAGTGGGTCTGCTATGCTAATTCCTCATCCTCAAATCACTCCATCCCCGGGGGGTATTGTCTCAACGAAGAGGTGATTGTAGGAGTGAAGTTTTGATATAATTCGGCAAGTCCACGGCAATCAAAATAAAATAGGAAAATAAGTATGTATTTTTCAAAGATTAAACAAAAGGATTCGCAAATAAAAGCGCTAATGCCACGACCAGTCCGTAAATCGTTAAAGCTTCCATAAAAGCCAGACTAAGCAATAAAGTACCTCGTATTTTACCCTCCGCTTCTGGTTGTCTCGCGATACCTTCTACGGCTTGGCCCGCAGCAGTACCTTGACCAACTCCAGGTCCAATAGAAGCAAGTCCTACAGCCAATCCAGCAGCAATAACGGAAGCGGCAGAAATCAGTGGATTCATATTAAGTTCCTCGCACCAAAAAAAAAGAAATGGTTAATGATACAATCAACCAATGAATTATTACTTATATTATTCCATCACTAAGATCTATCCGAAAAAAAAAAAATAACTAAGAACTCTGAATTGAAATGATAATATTACTAAATCATCAGAACTACTTCGATATCTCGTTTTTAGTTCCTATCCATGGAGTCTTTGTAAATTTATATGGTTCTAGTTCTTCCATTTCTTTGTTCCGAACCATTCTATTCTTTCAATTCTTCGCTCTTTCTCTTCTATATGCTTGACTTCATTTGTTTATTCATTCAATCCACAGTCACAGATAAAACGGAAGTAAAACGGAAGGGCTTGTATTGGAATCTATCCAAATTCAGTGAGGTGGGAAATAATATATACGGATAGCCCATATATAACTAGTGAATATCTAATATCACATATACATGTGTTTCTTTCATAATGTAAACCATCCGTATCTTATATTGAATCTGGGGTTCTAGAATCATTCTTCGAAACATATACATGGATTGGCCTATAGCCCTTACATATACCTAGCCTGACCTCCTTTTTTTATGAATTTTATTTGTTTTGTTTCTATTCTCTTCCTTTTCTTTATCATTATACGCATGGATATAAGTGGATGGGTTCCTCAGCCCAAATCATTACATATCAAGATTTGATTGATCCAATTAAATTGCAATTTATAAAAATTTTTGTCAATCGTTGAATTGAATGAAATCAAATGAAATAAGATAAGAATGGTTCTAGATAATATCTATATTTTAGATAATATCTATATATAGATAACTAATCTATAGTTTTTTTTTAAGTTAAGACCATTTCGGAAGCTCGTCAATGATGACCCTCCATGGATTCACCTATATAAGCTGCGGCTAAAGTTGCAAAAATAAGAGCCTGAATCCCGCTTGTGAATAGTCCAAGGAACATGACAGGTATAGGAACCACCGAAGGTACTAAAGAAACAAGAACAACAACTACTAATTCATCAGCTAATATATTCCCGAAAAGTCGAAAACTAAGCGATAAAGGTTTTGTGAAATCTTCTAGGATGTTAATTGGTAAAAGTATTGGGGTTGGTTGAATGTATTTACCGAAATAACCCAATCCCTTTTTGCTAAGACCCGCATAGAAATATGCCACTGACGTAGGTAAAGCTAAAGCAACAGTAGTATTTATATCATTCGTGGGTGCAGCTAACTCTCCATGCGGTAACTTTACGATTTTCCGGGGTAAAAGAGCACCTGACCAGTTAGAAACAAAAATAAATAGGAACATAGTTCCAATAAAGGGAACCCAGGGACCATATTCTTCTCCAATCTGGGTTTTGCTCAAGTCTCGAATGAATTCAAGGACATATTCGAAGAAATTCTGACCGTCGGTTGGAATGGTTTGTGGATTCCGAACAGCTATAGTGGCTGAACCTAATAAGATAGCAATTACAACCCAAGAAGTGATAAGTACTTGGGCATGGACTTGGAAATCCCCTATTTGCCAATAAAAATGTTGGCCTACTTCCACATCGGATATATCGTATAACACTTTTAGCGAGTTGATAGAACAGGGTAGAACATTCATATTGCCCTCTGACATAAATAGAACTTAAAAAGGAATTATTTTGATTCAGCCATCTCTTATCTCTTTCTCAACTCGTCTACTTTAATCGTATATTTCGGATACCAAGCGATCACATAATATCCCCAGTTATTTTGATCTCTTTTTTGAGACTCAGGGATAGTAACCGATTCAATCCATTTATGGAGTTTCAAAAGTAATTGACTTATCCTATTATTAATCAACAATTTCTTATATAGCTAGAACGGCCCTCATAAATTGCGGATACTAATTTGTTAAGAATCAATCGGATTGAAGCTATAGCGTCATCGTTCGCTGGAATCGAAATATCTGCGAGATCCGGGTCACAGTTTGTATCGATTAAACAAATTGTCGGAATCCCCAAAGTGAGACATTCTCGAAGAGCTGTATATTCTTCTTGCTGATCAACGATGATTACAATATCGGGTAACCTCGACATATATTTGATCCCGCCCAGATATGTTTGCAAGTGAGATAATTGCCTCTTCAACATTGCTACATCTCTTTTCGGGAGACAGTTGAGTTTCCCCGTATTTTGTTCCGATCTCAAGTCCCTGAACCTATGAAGTCTCATTTCTGTAGTGGACCAATTCGTTAACATACCACCGAGCCATTTTTTATTAACATAATGACACCGAGCCCTTATTGCAGCCGATGCTACTGAATCCGCTGCTTTATTTTTGGTACCGACTATTAAGAAGTGTTTTCCTATACTTGCTGCATCAAAAACTAAATCACAGGCTTCTGACAAAAAACGAGCAGTTCGAGTAAGATTTGTAATATGAATGCCTTTACGCTTTGCAGAGATGTAAGGTGCCATTCTAGGATTCCATTTCCTAGTACTATGACCAAAATGAACTCCTGCTTCCATCATCTCTTCCAAATTCATGTTCCAATATCTTCTTGTCATTTCTCCCCACACTTTCTCTTTCTTTTTTTTTTATAATTGTTCCGACGGAACCTTCTACCGGAAATTGACCGTTAATACACGGTCCAAGTCATTAATTCATTTCTATTCGTTATTATCTTTATTACCATTACCAAATCAAATGATCAGGACCAATAGTTAAAAGAAAAGAATAAATCTGTCATTAAATCTCGTAAATGATCGTTCTGATGTATCCGGGAAATTCTTTGGGATGCAAGAATCAAATAATTCTCTGTGGTGGAACAAAATATCTCTCATTTCCTCCTCGAATAGATTCTTCTTTTTGATTTCTAAAGGAATGTTG